CCTTCCTCTAAGGGGTTGTTGTGTAACAAGTGCGTAATGTCCACTAGAACGTCCATGGATTTTATCATCAACTTGATGAATTAATTTTAAAATATAGGACTTTCCTATTAAGACAGGTTGTTCAAAAGGATTTCCTGTTCTTCCATCAAATATTCTGCTTTTTCCCGGATATTCCGGTTCAAATACCCATGGATTTTTTGTTTGCTTACTGGCTTCATATAATTCAGAAAACACTAGCTTTCTCGAAGCCTCTTGCTCATATCTCTCATCAAAAGATGCTATTCTATAATGTCTTTTTAACAGATCTCCCGCTAACCCGAGCGAACATTCAAATATCTGTCCCACATTCATTCGTGATGGTACTCCTAATGGGTTGAAGACCATATCAACAGGTGTTCCATCTTGCAAATAAGGCATATCTTGTCTAGGCAAAATTTTGGAAATGATACCTTTATTCCCATGTCTTCCAGCTACTTTATCACCTACTTTGATTTCACGTTTCTGTGAAATATATACACGAATCATTTCTAAATTATAACTGGAACCCCCCCTTTTCCGGATCCATCTCACGTCAATAACGCGCCCTCTTCCGCCTATAGGTAGTTTTAGAGAAGTTTCTTTTGCAGTGGATACCTGAATTCCAAGAATGGCTCTTAATAATCTATCCTCTGGAGCATACGAGGATTCGTTTGCCGTCTGAGGCCTTAATTTTCCTACTAAAATATCACCTGTTTCTACCCAAGATCCCAGCATCACAACTCCATTTCTGTCTAAATTGCGGAGTAAATGAGCCTCTAGATGTGGTATTTCCCTAGTGATTCTTTCAGGTCCTTGGCTTGTCATATGAGTCTGAATTTCATATTTCCGGATGTGAAAAGAAGTATAAATATCTTCATATACCAAACGTTCGCTAATTAGTACTGCGTCTTCAAAATTGTAACCTTCCCATGGCATATAAGCTACTAATACGTTTTTTCCTAAAGTGAGTTCCCCACCAACTGTAGCCGCACCGTCCGCTAAAATTTGTCCCTTTTTAATGCATTTACCTCGCGAAACCTGAGGTTTTTGATGCATACAAGTATTTTTGTTGGAACGTTGACAGATAACTAATGGAATACTTATAGTAGTGTCTCCGTTACTTGCAAAAATAATCTTGTGAGGATCAGTATAAATGATCTTTCCCTCGTGTTCGGCTATAGCGGAAACCCCCGAATCTAGAGCCGTTTGACGTTCCAGTCCAGTTCCAACAATGCACCTCTCGGACTGAGAAAGCGGAACTGCTTGGCGCTGCATATTAGAACTCATTAAAGCCCGATTCGCATCATTATGCTCAATAAAAGGAATGAGAGAAGCTCCAATAGAAAAATATTGGAAGGGAAAAATACTTCTAAGATTAATTTGTTCCCATGCAATAGTCAGGAACTCTTGACGGTATCGAGCTGGAACAACCTGTTCTTCCTGAATACTCTGATTCAAGGCCAAAGAATTTCCAGCTGCTACCCTATAATATTCATCTCTATTTGGTGATAAATAAACTATCTGTGCCTCCTTTTTTGATCTTTCAGATATTTCATAAAACGGACTCTTTATGGATCCCCAATGGCCAATCCTCACATGAATGGCTAAGGATCCAATAAGTCCAACATTGATTCCTTCGGACGTATCAATTGGACAAATACGTCCATAGTGGCTAGGATGAATATCTCGTATCCGAAAACTAGCAGTTTTACCCGTCAATCCTCCAGGACCCAAATAACTCAATTTTCGCCCATGAACAATTTGTGTCAATGGATTAGTTCGATCCAAAACTTGAGATAAAGGATGTAGGCCAAAAAACGATTCATAAGTGGTTGTTAATGAAGTTGAAGTTACCAAATTTTGAGGAGTCGGTATCAATTTATGACGAATTGCTCCAGATATAGTTCCTCGAACTGCGTTTTCTAAACGAACAAGAGCCAGTCCAAATTGATCCTGTAACAAGTCCGCTATAGAACGAATACGTTTATTTTTCAAGTGATTCATATCATCAAGTGTACCCATTCCAAATTTCATTCCGATCAAATGATCCACAGCAGCCAATACATCTCGTGGTAACAAAAATGTATTGTTCTGAGGTATATCAAGATTCAGTCTACGGTTCATATTTCGTCGACCAATCCTTCCTAATTCACATCTTTGTTGAAAAAATTTCTTTTGTAATTCCTTACATAAGGACTCAGAAAATATCGGATCCCCGCCTACACAAGCAAATTGTTGATAAAATTCCAAAATAGCACTTTCTTTTGACCCAATCTTTTTTTTCTCCTTATCATTCAGATTAAGGAAAGACAAGAAAATTTCAGGGTAACAAACATTATCCAGAATTTCTCTTAGATTCGAACCCATAGCCGACGATAGAACTAGAATAGATATTTTTTGTTTCCTACTCACACGGGCCCATATCCTTGATTTTCTATCAATCTCTAATTCTGATCTCCCCCCCCAATCTGATATTATGGTGCTGGTATAGACAGAAATTCCGTTATGGTCCAATTCTGAACGGTAGTAAATACCAGGACTTTGCAATATTTGATTGATCACAATTCTGTATATTCCATTTACTATAAAGGTTCCCAGGGAATTCATTATTGGAATGTTTCCGATAAAAATGGTTTCTTCTTGTATATCTCTACCGGTTTTCCAAATTAATCCCGCGGGTACATATAATTCAGAAGAATATGTGAGTGATTCATACACAGCATTTCTTTCGTTTATCAAGGGTTCCACCAATTGATATCTTTCTACAAATAATTTAAATTCAATTTCTTGATCTGTGTCTTCCATTTTCGGAAACTTATGAAATTCTTCCGTCAAGCCCTCATTAATAAACCTACAAAATCCCTCAAATTGGATCTGACTAAATCCAGGTATTGTGGACATTCCCTCATTTCCATCATTCCAGAGCATCTTAATTTTCAGTTTCCCCTTTATCGAAAAATCCCATTATTAGCTCACTATTTATCGAACCATATGGATCGATTTCGCAATGATGGAATGTATATTCTGTTTACTGAATCACATGAAATTTTAGACAACCCTGTAAATGTACTTCATACGTATGAGAACGGAAATGAGACAGAGGAATGAAGAGCATTTTCGACGCAAGACAAGTTCAAATTTGCGACAGGTACAAATGGAAATGAATTTATAAAGCATTCCCAGAATAATTCCGTCACTTACACTTATAGAGTCTTATATAGAATATAAAAATTCATCCAACTTCTACCTATTATTATGATAATACGATTAGATTGATTGGGTACCAAAAAAATAAATGGATTCAGAATGAAATCGAATCTCTATGAATGAGATAAAGAAAGTCAGTACCGGTAGTAATATGGTTTCCCCTTTAGTTAAAGTTAATTTTATTTCATGTTGAAAAAAAAAAATTTCGGATTTTTTTTTACTTTTACTCTATATAAATATAATTTGACTATTACTATATTTTACTATATATAATATATGGATTTATGGAATATGATTGAATTGCGTAATAGGAATAAGATTTCCTAAGTAAAGTATATGCCGGTATAGCTATCCACCTATCCACATATCTCATCTTTTTTTTTTTTTTAGCAATTTTGCTTGTGGCAACAGAAGTCAGGTCACACTATATCATAATTTCCATTTTTTCTATTATAGAATATAGAAAACTAAAAAAAAAAAAATAGTTAATGGTTCCCATTTGCACTAAATTTTTCAGTCTGTGACCGAAAATCCATTTTTTACCTTCTCAATGGAAAGAGAAGGGGAGTTTTTAAGGGGTGTGATAACCAATCGAAGAGAATAATTGGATTGGATAAAAAAAAAAGAATTAGTAATAGAATCTTAGTAAAAGAATATGGATGAATACTCTTTTTTTACCTATTTTATATATATATTTTTAGATTTGGATCGGATTTGGCGACATGGCCAAGTGGTAAGGCAGGGGACTGCAAATCCTTTATCCCCAGTTCAAATCTGGGTGTCGCCTGATCAACAAAAAACGGGGGATTTCTTATTCTACTGATTTAATTCGACGAATTTTGTCCCCGGAGCCGGAGAAGTATAAGCCTATCGATAGTTTTTTTCTCAAAATCTGGTCCTTGGGTGTGGCTCAAACCGATACAAATAGGGATGAAGTGAGTCTTACTTAGTAATATGATTGACTCTCACTATTAAAAAAAAAAAAAATAGTGAGAGTCAATTCTGGGATTCAGAACGACGAAAATAAGAGGTCGAAAGTATCCAAAGGTTCCTAAAAGACAATCCATTTTTCTCCTAGGATTGAAGAAGAGATTGTACGAAAGAGTATCAAGAATTCCTAATTCTTTTTCACTACCATTACTAAAATTGTGTCTACTGACTCCATCTGGAATTAGATTGGATAGGCTGATGGGAAATCCATTTAAGAGTTGTGGAAAGGATTGAAGAAACTTTGTATCCAGACTCATGAGGGTCTCTGAGTAATCAAACATTCAATCAGGATAGTCGGTCAACTCTTATTTTTATAGAGTAAAAGTAAAGGTCGAAAAAAAGGGTAACAAACAATAGGTCTTAGTATTCCCACATGTTTCATTTCATTAGGATAGAAGTATTCCTTTGCTATCTAATTTTTCAAGAAAAGGTATGTGTATCATATCTGTACTTAATACTTATACTTCCAAATTTTACCAGAAATCTTAGAATATTGTTACAAGTATATTCATTGGATTGGTTCATTAATAGCTTTAAGTCAGAATTATATTTTGACTCTGCGCCATTAATTCCACTATGATTATTGATCAATAATTAAATAATTCCTTCATAGAGATAGGAGACATAATTCATATGGATATTGTAAGTCTCGCTTGGGCTGCTTTAATGGTAGTCTTTACATTTTCCCTCTCACTCGTAGTATGGGGAAGGAGTGGACTTTAGGGAGGGGTACTACTAGTAATTGTATGAATTGTTTAATTGAGCGTTTTGCGAAGCTTTTTCTTTTTTTTTTTTATGTCTCTGTTTCAAAATTATACTGAAATACAGTAATGAATAAGAAAATACAATAATGAATAATAACCATTCGATCAAACAATGAATGATTACTTTACTATAGTTCTATTTCGAAACTCAAATCGACGCATGATAGGAAAATTTTTTTCAACCGGATTCTTCCTAAACATTCTATTTTAATAAACCAGTTCTTACCAGAATTATGGATATTACAATGAACAAAAACCAGAAATGGTTTTTTTTTCTTTATTTGTTTCCCTCTTTTTTTACTTTTACTGTTCTAAGAGAACATAAAGTCGTTCCGCTAATCTAATTAGATTATGGCAATACATACTTTCTATTGGAAGTGACTAGTTGTTGTCCAAACCAAAGAAAAGAGGTTCTACACATAAGAAGATTAGATCCTTCTTTCGTTGCACGATTCACGTATCGTGTATTTCACCTTTCTTTTAGACTCCTCTCCATTCCATTTTTTATGCTTAAGACATGAGATGAGTCAAAAAAGCATAAAAAATGGAATGGAGAGGAGTCTACTCTATTAACCTATTCCCTTTTACATTTTACAAATCTGAATAAATTATTATAGAATAGAACTCCGCGGATCATGTTTTCTGTTAATGGATCAAGCAATAGCTTCTTGTGGTGGGAAATCTAAAAAAAGAAAAAGATTCTTTGGTTTCGTTTTCTCTTTTTTTATTTATTTTGAAATTTATAATAGATTAGTATACGCCCATATTATTCTTGCTCCATTGATTCTTTTGATGGATCTCAGGATCTATCCTATATAAATAAATTCTAAAATAGGTTAAGAATTAGAACAGTTGGCCTTCGATTATTTTGGATCGATCGAAATACACACAGGTAAATGTAGCAAAAAAAAAAAAAAGAATTGGGCTACTATTTTGATGTACTATTTAGATATACATCTAATCCATGTACATACATATTGTACATATTGTATATTGATCTAGATATAGATATGGGCTTTTTTTTTTATAGGAAAAAGTCTATATCCGTATACAATACAACTTTCTATGAAAATAATGAATATGATAATATATACTATATAATAATATATAACTATACCATACTATCTAGGCTTAGATACTACTATCTCAGATACTTATTATCTCAGATACTTATGATTCCAGTCAGATCATTTCGTTTAAGACTTGAAGTTTGAATTCCTTTCTTCAATCATTGATAAGAACTAATAATTCAAGTTTAAATAAAATTAATCATTTTGACTGACTGTTTTTACGTAGATAATAAGTAAAAAAGCAGTAGGAACTAGAATGAACAGTGCAGTAGCAATAAATGCGAGAATATTTACTTCCATAATCTCCTTTTTTTTTACTTCGCAATAACTCGGGATCTAATCCCATAGAGATGAGAAATTGGATTCCTGTAAATTCAATGGGATGAATTGCATCCTGATGATACTGAATCGGATCAGTATTATGAATAACAATATATGATCTATCAAATAAATTCATCGTCGAGAATTGAATAGTATAACATAGGAAGATCCTTTATCTATACTAAATCTGAAAAAAAAAGGATTCTTTATTGGATCAGGAAATTTACATCCTTTTCCACTTTTTCTTTTATATAAATAACCCAACCCTATCGTCTTCCCTATATATTCCTCCTTCGTTATACGTTATATTATACTTATACATACAATTATGAGATATTATATGACTGGTATGGTATTCTATGGATGACCCACAGATCCAAAGAAAAGAGTAGGAGTGAGATGGAAAAAGGACGAGTTAAGTAGAAAAAATCGAATAGAATTCCAATGAATTTAATAAAAAGGAGTGTTACTCGTTCTCCTCTTTTATTTTATTAGTATTTCTTCCTTCAATTGGGACTGGAACTGGAAGGCATACATAAAAAATTGAGTGTGCAATTTAGTTTATTTGAATGAAAATGAGATAGATTGTTTCCAATTAGTCATTGAGGATACCCTACCCCCCCAAAAAAAAAAAAAGTTGGAGCTCAAAGGGGTTTTCATTTACCCCGACAAGCGAGGCACTTATGTTAAGTTCGTTGTGTCTCGTTCGTTGTGTCTCGTACAATAAACAAATACAATTTGCATATGTACTCCGGTAAAAAGGGGTACTCTTTTCTATTTTATTCATCAAGAATATTAATATTAAAAAACAAAAGTGGACAAGTATCTCTTAAATTCAAATAGTAAAATAAATATAAGAATACTACCGATTGTACGAATCTAACTATTATGTTATGTCTCTCTCTTATCAATCGGCACTAATGAAAGAAATGGAAATTCCCTTATTTGTCTGATAATAAATACGAAAAAAAAAAAAATAAATAGGGATCCCGCTAGGTATTAGCTCTTGCTCCCTCTTTATTTTTTTTTTTTCACGTTAAATAAATTTATCCATTTATTTATTTATATTTAACGGATCGGATCCTAGTTCGGGACTGACGGGGCTCGAACCCGCAGCTTCCGCCTTGACAGGGCGGTGCTCTGACCAATTGAACTACAATCCCAGCGAGGTGTATGGTATACATATTCTTAAAGGTTAAAAAAAAAACCATTTTATTTTCGTCGTCGTGTTGTAAGAGAGACATGAATGATATACTAACTGATATTATATACACATAGATATGGACTATACTAAAAGTAACACAGAGATATGGACTATAGTAAAAGTAACACAAATTACTAGTAACCCATGTTTTTTTAGTGCCAAAAATGGATAATCAACCTTTCGACGAGAAAAAACTATTTTTCTTTTCATAATCTTTGATTATGTATTACCAATCTAGAGTCTTAGAAAGATCAGAATGAATCAGAAAAACATGGATACATAAGAAAAAATGCTTGATCCGTAAAAGAGAAGGATTCTATTTTTATGGAGGACAAATTTCTTATATCATTGGTTATATCATATTTATGGAGCGGCGAATTTTTGGGCCGAGCTGGATTTGAACCAGCGTAGACATATCGCCAACGAATTTACAGTCCGTCCCCATTAACCGCTCGGGCATCGACCCAGGAAGAATTCATTCTAGGCTTATGGATAATCCATAATCAACTTCCTTTCGTAGTACCCCCAGGGGAAGTCGAATCCCCGCTGCCTCCTTGAAAGAGAGATGTCCTGAACCACTAGACGATAGGGGCATATCCGCCCGACTGTCATCATACTATGATGATAGTATGTATAGTTTTTTGGAATTGTCAATATAATCTAATGATATGACTAAATCCGAACACTTTTTTCGACTTTTGTGTTATGATTCCATAGAATTTTTTATTGGATGGGAATAAATGAACCGTCCAATTTTCATTTATTTATTTTTTTTTTTTTCTTTATTTAATTTGTATTTATATAAAATACTATAATCTATATATATTATATATAGTATATATACTATAGCGAAAGCGAAAGGAGGTATAGGATTCTGTCCGTTCAGGCAGTGATTGGTCCAGCATAACGGAAAAGGGTGTAAAAATTTCTTTTCTTCTTCACTCATTCATTTTAACTTAAAACTCGTTGCTTCCTTCATTGTTCAGATAAAATAGGCCATGCATATTACTATCTCACATTAAGTCAGAAAATTCAAAAACGATAGAAATTCTCTTTTTTACTTTTTTATAAAAATTTGGTTCAGGGTACGAATACCTTCATCACATAATTCAATAAAATCTATTGAATCTATGCCAGTGTCAGATTGGTACATGTATCAATCGAGTAAATCTCGTTTTGATTGGTCAATAAAAGGAAACAGGCGGGGTTGGTCTTGAAACAATTCATTGCATTATTAAAATAAAATTGACCCGTTTCACCTTTTGAGGGTAAATCGAATTGATCCTTTACTTTATAAATATAAATGAAACCCCTATGTATATGATATGTACATGATATATACATATATTATTTATATTTGTTTGCAGTATGCAGTGCAGTAGACTCATAATGAAAATGGCTATAATTCATGAATTGAATACAAAGGGCCCTCTTAACTCAGTGGTAGAGTAACGCCATGGTAAGGCGTAAGTCATCGGTTCAAATCCGATAAGGGGCTTTTTTCACTAAACTAAAGTTTTAGTCTTAATTTTCGGTGTAGAATAGAGATATTCTTTTTATTTGTAAAAAGCAAATGGTAACCACCATTATAATGACTTTTTATTATTACGAGTTATAGTTAGAAAGTTTATTAAAAAATGAAACATTATTAATTATTAATTCATTATTATTAGTTACTATTTATACTTATAGTAACTAATAATTGTAGTTATTAGAACTAGTCTATCCTCTCCTGTAATGAGAGAGTAGTTTTTTTCATGTTTAATTATTAAAATTGTTGTTTGTTGACAGGAATATTCTAGAATTAGATGTCCAATTTTTTTTATGAAATGTCCAATTACTATTATGAATTACCAAACCAAAGTATTCTTACTTCTCCATTGTTCTTATCAAACCCAGCATAAAATTTTAAATAAAGAAAAGGTAAGTGGACCTAACCCATCGAATGACGACTATATCAGCTATTCTGATATTTAAATTCGATATAGATTAAATTGTACAAGCGGGTTTTTTTATTTCCTTATCCCGCGCAAGGCAAGAATTTGTCGATATTTCCAATTTCATCAATATTCTTCTTCTTGCTGGATACTCCGTGGGAATAAATCGATATTTTTTTTTCGCTACATATAAAACATATAAAAGTAAAAGTTTATACATAAAATTAAAAAATATATTTTTTAATATCTTTCCTTGATTTGATTTTAGAATTCAATATTGTTTTGTTCTTCCGCCAATACAATATAGAACAAATACGAAAAAGGAACTTTCATTTCCAGTCTACCATTATTTAAAGATTTAATCTAGTTTAGGGGCAAGAAAAAAATAGTGAATTTTATTTTTTGTTTGACCCATTCAAAGGATATATTCTGGAATATGAGTCATAGGACAATTAAAGGTTCAAATACTTATTTATTTTATTAAAGTTT